ATGTTGTGTTGTGTCAACTATTTCCACGGAAGGTGGTAAGATGATATCTTGAGCGGTTACGTATTTAGGGCCCTTGACGCAAATGGATGCGTCTCGAACTCCATGTATATTACTTCTCAATACAATTTCTTTCAAATTTAGTAAAATTTCATGTACCGATTCTTCAATACCTACTATCGTAGAATATTCATGTGGCACCTTCTCAGATTTTGCACACGTGATACATGTTCCTTCTATTTCCCCAAGTAAAGCCCTTCGCATGGCAATACCCATGGTATCGGCTTGACCTTTCATAAGTGGGCACAGAATGAAACGACCATAATAAAGACGATTACTATCTATTCTTGATTCAACACACCTCCACTGCAGTGTTCGAGTGGATCCTACTACTTCCTCTCGAACCATACTATAATAATACTATTATTAGATCAGATCATTGAATCATTTATTTCTCTTGAAATCCTTTTTTATTATTTCTACACACGTCTTTTTTTAGGAGGTCGACATCCATTATGTGGCATAGGTGTTACATCACGTACGAAACTTAGTCGTATACCACTTCTACAAATGGCTCGTAATGCTGCGTCTCTTCCAAGTCCAGGACCCTTTATCATAACTCCTGCTCGTTGCATACCCTGATCAACTACAGTACGAATAGCATTTACTGCTGCTGCTTGAGCAGCGTAGGGTGTCCCTCTTCTTGGGCCTTTGAATCCAGAAGTACCAGCAGAGGCCCAAGAAACCACTCGACCTTGTACATCTGTAATAGTTACAATAGTATTGTTCAAACTTGCTTGAACATGAATAATTCCTTTTGGTATTCTACGTCCATTCTTACGTGAACCAATACGCCCATTCCTACGTGAACCAATTCTTGGTATAGCTTTTGTCATATTTTATCATCTCATAACTATGAGTCAGAAATATACAGAAAGAAAAGATACGGAAATATCCATTTCATGTTAAAAGAAATCCCCCTTTTGTTCTTCCTTTATTTTAAAAAAATTTTTGGGTTATCCTTGTCTCTGTTTATGTCTCGGATTGGAACAAATCACTATAATTCGTCCGCGCCGACGGATCAGTCGGCATTTTTCACAAATTTTACGAACGGAAGCCCGTATTTTCATATTTATTATTCCTTACCTTAATGTTGAATCTATTCCTTGGAAGAAAATAAGTCTCTTGCATTTTTTTTTTTTTTTATTTTTAATTGTATCGTCATGAAAATGAAAGGAATGCTTAAAAAATTATCTAATCGTTCGAATCTTTGTTTCGAAGTCTATAAATTATACGTCCCCTGGTTGAATCATAACGACTTACTTCAATTTTGACTCTATCCCCCGGTAGTATCCGTATAAAACTACGGCGGATCCTTCCCGAAATATAACCTAGAATTACATCTTCATTATCTAAGCGGACCCGGAACATACCGTTGGGAAGTGATTCAGTAATTAAACCTTCATGAATCAATTTTTGTTCTTTCATTCCAGGTAAGCTCCTTGAAGTATCAACTAATGGAGGAAAAGTTATATAATTCACTTTTCTTCTCTATAAAAAAAGAGGAAGTTAGAGATAAAATTAGGATACCGGAGGAGGAGGATCACCATATATATAACAAAAGTTCGCCTCCAATTTTTTCTCGTCGAGCTTCTCGATCCGTCATTATACCTTGAGAAGTGGAAAGAATTACAATTCCTATTCCACCTAAAATCTTAGGAATTTGTTGGTAGTTGGAATAAATTCGTAAACCAGGTCGGCTGATACGCTTTAAAATAGTTCTATGTATTCTTTTCCTAGTCTTTTTATGTCGCAGAGTTAAAACCAAGAAATTTTTGTTACCTTCTTGATGTTTCCGAACGTTTTCAATAAAACCTTCTCGTAGAAGTATTTTCACAATATTTTCGGTAATATTAGTAGATGCTATTCGAATCGTTCCTTTTTTATCCATGTCAGCATTTCTTATAGAAGTTATTATATTGGAAATAATGTCCCTACCCATGGCGAACTATAATTATTGGTGCCTTCTCATTTTTATATAATTAACATGTTCTCTTTTTTGTTTTATTTTCTTTCATTTTTTTGTTTATTTTGTTTCATTTTTAATATTATAAAAAAGTATATGCGTGAGACACCATCTACTACTCCACTAAATTTGATATATTTTAGATGTTCTGATATATCATAGTCTCATTTAGTATTATTTATAATACCTCGGGAGCCAATGAAACTATTTTAGTAAAATTCAACTGTCTCAATTCCCGAGCGATCGCACCAAAAACCCGAGTTCCTTTTGGATTTCCTTCTTGATCAATGACAACCGCAGCATTGTCATCATATCGTATTATGATACCGTTGTCACGTTTGAGTTCTTTACAAGTACGTACAATTACAGCTCTAATTACTTCTGATCTTTCTAGTGGCATATTTGGCACTGCTTCTTTAATTACAGCAACAATAACGTCACCAATATGAGCATATCTATAATTACCAGCTCCTATGATTCGAATACACATCAATTCTCGGGCTCCGCTGTTATCCGCTACATTCAAAAGGGTTTGAGGTTGAATCATATCATTTTATTGGAATCTGTTATTTTAATGGAAAGGATGAAGGAAAGAAAAAAAGAAATATTTTCTGTCCAGAAATAAATAAACTTGCAGTTGTTTTTTCATCCTCAATATACCATTTAGTTCTACATCTCCATCCTGACAAATTTAGTTCGTATAGGCATTTTGGACGCAGCTAGTGAAATAGCTGCTCTGGCTACAGTTTCAGATACTCCACCCATTTCATAAAGTATTCGACCTGGTTTAACAACGGATACCCAATATTCGGGGGATCCCTTACCCGAACCCATACGTGTTTCTGCGGGTCTTACTGTAACAGGTTTGTCGGGAAATATGCGTACCCATATTTTTCCACCACGACGCACATATCGTGTCATTGCTCTTCGCCCTGCTTCTATTTGTCTAGCTGTGATCCAAGTGGGTTCGAGTGCTTTAAGAGCGTATCTGCCGAAACAAATATGATTGCCGCGACAAGATATTCCCTTCATTCTTCCTCTATGTTGTTTACGAAATCTGGTTCTTTTGGGGTTATAGTTGATGGTCATTTCTTAATTCGATCTCTACTGCAGAACTGGACATGAAAGTTTCCTTTCATCCAGCTCCTCGCGAATGAAAAGATTCACTAATATGACATATTACAGATACACATGGAAAAAATAATCCAATAAGACATTTATCAATATTGAATTTGTTATATAGGAAGATGTATGTACGGGATATACAGATAGAATGTTTCTATTATGCATATTTATGGATTATAGATAATGTTTATAATGTTTTTTTTATAATGATCCTTATTTTGACCCTTCTCAAATGATGCCAAAATATTGTAATGTAATCTAAAGTTTCGCGGGCGAATATTGACTCTTTGCTTTTTGTTATTTCTAGGTCAATCCATGACTTCTCGAAATAAATTCATTTTTTCTCGGTTCGTTCCGCCATCCCACCCAATGAATTATTCGGATTTGTTTTCAGTAGAATCCTATGCAGTCACAGGTTTCATCGTTCCTATAGCTTCTCTATTAATGGTTAAGTCTGAACTCTGCAATGGAGCTCCCTCAAAAAATTTCTCTTCTCGAGTCAATCTACTTAGTTTTTATTAACTCGAGGCTCTTTATTATATATTATTCATATCACTTTATTTTATTATTATTTTTTATTTATTCAGTTTTGATGCTTTATTACATTGCCTTTTATGAGGTAATTCATAGACCATACATATTGGAATCATATATCATTGATATTTTTGTTCTTTCTTTCTCTCATCCTTCCATTTATCTACATCTCTTTATTTTTGCTTCACAACCTAACCCATAAATAAGATTTTTTATCGAAAAGATTTTAGTTGCAGTTGCTGCAACTATATGATTGATCCACTCATCTCATATAGTGACTGTTTCTTGGGATATTGATATTACGAAGCAATAAGTTAGTTAAAGTTAGTTATTAGTTTTTTTATTATACTTAATTAAGTTAAGTTTAAGTAACTTAGTTAAGTTTAAGTAGGGATCAGTCTTTTTTTTTTTTTATCCCAACTCTTAACTCTAAAGAAAAATTAACGAGTCACACACTAAGCATAGCAATTCTAACAAATGGTCAATCGAATTTTTATTCAACCTTATAAAATTGGAATTGCTCATTTTTGTTTGATTTAATGGAAAAAGAATGAACAAGTTTGTGATTTTTTGTTCTATCACTGTTCTATCACTGAATAGAAAGTAAAGACAAATAAAAGTCTATTATTGCTCCTCCCAAAATATCCAAATTTTTATGCCTAATACTCCATAAATAGTTCGAATTGTATAGGAACAATGATCAATTTTAGCGCGAATTGTTTGTAAGGGAACTCTCCCCTCTCTGATCCATTCGACACGTGCAATTTCTTTTCCGTTGATCCGCCCTGCAATTTGCACTTGAATTCCTTTTGTATCTGTTTGTTCAGCTAATTCAATAGCTTTTTTCATTGCCTTTCGAAATGAAACTCTATTTTTTAATTGTAAAGCTATATATTCCGCAAGAATATTAGGTTGCCCATAGGGTTTTTCCACTTTTGTAATAGCAATATTGAGTCTCCGGTTCACAGAATGCAATTTTTTTTGTATATTTACCTGTAATTCTTCGATGCTTCCTGTTCGGCTCTCTATTAAGAAATTAGGAAATCCAATATGGATTATGACCTGGATCAAATCGATCCTTTTTTTAATTTCTATCCGTGCAATTCCTTCGAAACCCGAGGATATTCTCCTATTTTTTTGTACATAGTTCTTAATACAATTCCTTATTTTTTCATCTTCTTGTAAACTTACAGAATAATTTTTTGGTTTTTCGAACCAAAAGGAATGATGATGTTGAGTTGTACCAAGTCTGAAACCAAGTGGATTTATTTTTTGTCCCATATTTTTCTATTATATTTTTTTCCACCCATATATTATA